GACGAAGTAATGGCACTCGATTATTATCAACCCGAGTGCAATCTTTTTCTGTCGGTAAGGATTGCACCAGAGCACCTTCTACTTCTAATAGGCCATGAACTATAGATTAGATAGAGAAGAATCATTCTGAGCGAGTCCATAAGAAGCGACTCACTTTTTCATCGGTTCCGGGGGAAGACCAAAGATCTTGCGCGACCGGTCCGCCAGAAAAACTCAAAAGAGAAAGAAGTCTCGTTAATCTCTTCATGCTCGTTCCAAGTTCGAAGTACCGTTTGGCCAAAGAAAAAGCCGCTTCCTGACACGATTGCCTCTTTATATAGATAGATAGAGGATCCATGGGGTTATTACTTAGAAGTCTATTTTGTACAAGACCCCCTCCTATCTGATAGAAAAGGGTCCCATGATCCCGAGCCGGTCTTATCTTGGCTCGCAAACCCCAAGTTTGTCTATGAAGAGCTAATCTAATTGTATTAGTTTCTATAATGGATTTCTTATGTGGAATACTAATGGATAGGGCCTCGTTGCTAAGTGCTACAAGATCTAGTGCACTGGAACTCGTGGTTATGGACCCGAATCCTTTAGTATGGAACATTGTCTTTTCCAAGTAAAAACCCCTAGTATATGAAAGAATGAAAAGGTGCTTTCGTTCTTGTGGAATAAGAAGCCCTCGTACCTTAATGAAAGGAAAATAGGAATTTTTCGTTAGGTATTTGACCAAATAGGATCGTCCAGTTCCTATAGAACCCATCACTAAAATATCCGATAGGGCTAAGCGGAACGAAAAGGGTTTTCCATAAGATGGTAAATGAAAACGATTAGCCCCACACGAGGTTTGGGAATAAGTGATTGTCTGATAATGAGCAAGGAATATACGTCTTTCTGCTAAAGAGCATCTATTAAACTCATAATTCATTAGATCCTTGTTAGCAATGTCAACTAGGTATCATAAGTAAATGGATCCCGGTTGTTCAATCCTTTGATAACCAAGGTCATTCTTTGCTAAAGAGAAATGATCACTATGGGTCAGACTCAATAGAATTGGATCCATTCCAAATAGCGAGAATTAGGATTCTTGATCCCTCTCAATCTCTCTTTCAATTCGAGGATCCAGAGAGGTGTTTTCATAGTCATCTCCGAATATTTGCCATCTCCGAATATTTTCTCATTTTTCTATGATATGTCTTTCTATATGAAAATTGGTTATTTACGATGTACGATGATCCCTGTTAAGCATCCATGGCTGAATGGTTAAAGCGCCCAACTCATAATTGGTAAATTTGCGGGTTCAATTCCTGCTGGATGCACGCGAACGGGAACGTTCCATAAGTCTATTGGAACTGGCTCTCTATCTATGGAATCTCATCCATCATCCATACATAACGAATTGGTATGGTATATTCATACCATAACATAAGAACAATAAGAACTCGAATTCTTATCGATACTGGAACTCAGAGCATAGGAGGGAAAGTCGATTTATGGATGGAATCAAATACGCAGTATTTACAGAAAAGAGTCTTCGTTTATTGGGAAAGAATCAATATACTTCTAATGTCGAATCGGGATTCACTAAGACAGAAATAAAGCATTGGGTCGAACTCTTCTTTGGTGTTAAGGTAGTAGCTGTGAATAGCCATCGACTACCCGGAAAGGGTAGAAGAATGGGACCTATTCTGGGACATACAATGCATTACAGACGTATGATCATTACCCTTCAACCGGGTTATTCTATTCCACTTCTAGATAGAGAAACGAACTAAAGGAGAATACTTAATAATACGGCGAAACATTTATACAAAACACCTATCCCGAGCACACGCAAGGGAACCGTAGACAGGCAAGTGAAATCCAATCCACGAAATAAATTGATCCATGGACGGCACCGTTGTGGTAAAGGTCGTAATGCCAGAGGAATCATTACCGCAAGGCATAGAGGGGGAGGTCATAAGCGCCTATACCGTAAAATCGATTTTCGACGGAATCAAAAAGACATATCTGGTAGAATCGTAACCATAGAATACGACCCTAATCGAAATGCATACATTTGTCTCATACACTATGGGGATGGTGAGAAGAGATATATTTTACATCCCAGAGGGGCTATAATTGGAGATACTATTGTTTCTGGTACAAAAGTTCCTATATCAATGGGAAATGCCCTACCTTTGAGTGCGGTTTGAACTATTGATTTACGTAATTGGAAGTAACCAATTAGGTTTACGACGAAACCTAGAAATCGATCACTGATCCAATTTGACTACCTCCACGGGATAGACCTCAACAGAAAACTGTTGAGTAACGGCAGCAAGTGATTGAGTTCAGTAGTTCCTCATAGAAAATTATTGACTCTAGAGATATGGTAATATGGAGAAGACAAAATTGTTTGAAGCACGCACAGAACCGGAAGCGCCCCTTGTTTCAAAGAGAGGAGGACGGGTTATTCACATTTAATTTGATGGTCAGAGGCGAATTGAAAGCTAAGCAGTGGTAATTAAGACCCCCGGGTGAAAATAGGGATGTCTCCTACGTTACCCATAATATGTGGAAGTATCGACGTAATTTCATAGAGTCATTCGATCTGAATGCTACATGAAGAACATAAGCCAGATGACGGAACGTGGAGACCTAGGATGTAGAAGATCATAACATGAGCGATTCGGCAGATTTTGATTCCTTTTCTATATATCCACTCATGTGGTACTTCATCATACGATTCATATAAGATCCATCTGTCTAGAGATCGTCATATACATCTAGAAAGCCGTATGCTTTGGAAGAAGCTTGTACAGTTTGGGAAGGGGTTTTTTGAGAAAAAAGAAGAATCTACTTCAACCGATATGCCCTTAGGCACGGCCATACATAACATAGAAATCACACGTGGAAGGGGTGGGCAATTAGCTAGAGCAGCAGGTGCTGTAGCGAAACTGATTGCAAAAGAGGGTAAATTGGCCACTTTAAGATTACCATCTGGGGAGGTCCGTTTGGTATCCCAAAACTGCTTAGCAACAGTCGGACAAGTGGGTAATGTTGGGGTGAACCAAAAAAGTTTGGGTAGAGCCGGATCTAAGTGTTGGCTAGGTAAACGCCCCGTAGTAAGAGGGGTAGTTATGAACCCTGTGGACCACCCCCATGGGGGCGGTGAAGGGAAAGCCCCCATTGGTAGAAAAAAACCCACAACCCCTTGGGGTTATCCTGCGCTTGGAAGAAGAACTAGGAAAAGGAAAAAATATAGTGATAGTTTTATTCTTCGTCGCCGTAAGTAAATACGTAACTAGGAATATGGAAAATTGCATTTTTGGAATTTGCAATAATGCGATGGGCGAACGACGGGAATTGAACCCGCGCATGGTGGATTCACAATCCACTGCCTTGATCCACTTGGCTACATCCGCCCCTTATCCAGCTAAAGGATTTTCTCTTTTTTCCATTCATCATTATTCTATTTATTCTGACCTCCATACCTCGATCGAGATAGTGGACATAGGATGCCACTCTTTAAAATGAAAAAAGGAGTAATTAGCTGTGACACGAAAAAAAACGAATCCTTTTGTAGCTCGTCATTTATTGGCAAAAATCGAAAAGGTTAATATGAAGGAGGAGAAAGAAATTATAGTAACGTGGTCCCGGGCATCTAGCATTCTACCCGCAATGGTTGGCCATACAATCGCGATTCATAATGGAAAGGAACATATACCTATTTACATAACAAATCCTATGGTAGGTCGCAAATTGGGGGAATTCGTGCCTACTCGGCATTTCACGAGTTATGAAAGTGCAAGAAAGGATACTAAATCTCGTCGTTAACTGAATTCAGAATAGAAAGATTCAGAATAAACAAAGAAATAATTGGATTCAAATTTCAAATAAAGTAAAGATAGACGGGTAATAACCTTATTTATGACAAGTTTCAAATTGGTAAAGTATACCCCTAGGATAAAGAAGAAGAAGAACGAGCTAAGGAAACTCGCAAGAAAAGTTCCAACTGATCGTCTACTTAAATTTGAACGGGTTTTTAAAGCACAAAAACGCATACATATGTCTGTTTTCAAAGCACAAAGAGTTCTTGATGAGATTCGCTGGCGTTACTACGAGGAAACCGTTATGATACTGAACCTCATGCCTTATCGAGCGTCTTATCCCATCTTAAAGTTGGTTTATTCGGCAGCAGCAAATGCTACTCATTATAGGGATTTCGACAAAGCGAGTTTATTCATCACTAAAGCCGAAGTCAGTAGGAGTACTATTATGAAAAAATTCAGACCTCGAGCTCGAGGACGTAGTTATTCTATAAAAAAAACCATGTGTCATATAACAATTGTACTAAATATAGTAAAGAAATCTAAATAATCTTTATCTTTATCTTTATATAGTAAAGAAATCTAAATAATCTTTAGATCTTTCCAAGATTTCGATTCCCAATAAAAAAAGAAATAGAATAGAAAAATATGGGACAAAAAATAAATCCACTCGGTTTCAGACTTGGTACAACCCAAAATCACCATTCCTTTTGGTTCGCACAACCAAAAAATTATTCTGAAGGTCTACAGGAAGATAAAAAAATACGGAATTGTATCAAGAACTATATACAACAGAATAGGAAAAAAGGCTCGAATAGAAAAATAGAATCAGACTCAAGTTCTGAAGTAATTACACATATAGAAATTCAAAAAGAAATTGATACAATCCACGTCATAATCCATATTGGATTCCCAAATTTATTAAAGAAAAAGGGAGCAATCGAAGAATTAGAGAAAGATCTCCAAAAGGAAGTTAATTCTGTAAACCAGAGACTTAATATTGCTATTGAAAAGGTTAAAGAACCTTATAGACAACCTAATATTCTTGCAGAATATATAGCTTTCCAATTAAAAAATAGAGTTTCATTCCGAAAAGCAATGAAAAAAGCCATTGAATTAACTAAAAAAGCAGACATAAAGGGAGTAAAAATCAAAATTGCGGGTCGTCTAGCAGGGAAAGAAATTGCACGTGCCGAATGCATCAAAAAGGGCAGACTGCCCTTACAAACAATTCGCGCTAAAATTGATTATTGCTGCTATCCAATTCGAACTATCTATGGAGTATTAGGTGTAAAAATTTGGATATTCGTAGAAGAAGAATAACTAACCCAGTCTTCCCATTCTGCCCTGTGATAGAATAAAAAAAACAAGAACTTCTTTTTCCCAAAATCCCTAAAAAAAGAAGAAATTAGATCTCTTTCTATAAGATTTAATGAAAATTGATAAATCTTTTAATATAATTGCTATGCTTAGTGTGTGACTCGTTAGTTTTTTCTTTAGGGTGAAAAATGAGGATTTATAAAAAAAATTGGCTGAACCCTACTAAAAATAGAAAAAACTTAGTAATTCTAGAAAATTAACTAATAACCAACCTATTGCTTCGTATTGTCGAGATCCTAACTAAGAACCAGTCACTATGTGAATAAATACATCTATAAAAAATGAGTAGATCTATCATATAGTTGTAGCAACTGCATTTTTTTCTCTACAAAAGAAACCTGATTTTAGGCTGTGAAGCAAAACTAAAGGGATGTGGATAAAAGGAGGGATGATAGATAGAAGGAAGAAGAATAAGAAAGATATAGAATTCCAATGTGTATGGTCTATGAATTACATCATAAAAAAAAAGCAATGTGATAAAGCATCAATATAATAAAATAATAAAAAAAAGAGAATTTGAAATCGTAACTTTTGAAATAACAAATCAAAATTTAAAGAAATAAAAAAGAGCAGCCCGCGTTAATAAAACTGAGAAAATTGACTCGGAAAGAAATTTTTTGGAAGCTCCATTGCAGGATTCAAACCTAACCATTAAAGGAGAAGCTGTGGGAACGACAAAACCTATGAGGCATCGGATTTTATTGAAAAGAATCCTAACACTTCATTGGGTGGGATGGCGGAACAAACCAAAAAAAAATTGCTTTATTTGATAAGATTCTAAATTAACAAATAAGACAGGAAAGAGTAAATATTCGCCCGCGAAATCCTTATTGGATTAGAATACTTTACCACGATTCAATAAGAATAAAAATAAGGAGATTCTAAAATATTATGGAATTTGAGAAATTCGCACGCTTTCTCATTTAATTCGCGAGGAGCTGGATGAGAAGAAACTCTCATGTCCAGTTTTGCAGTAGAGATGGAACTAAGAAAGAACCGTCGACTATAACCCCAAAAGAACTAGATTTCGTAAACAACATAGAGGAAGAATGAAGGGAAAATCCTGCCGAGGCAATCGTATTTGTTTTGGTAGATATGCTCTTCAAGTACTTGAACCCGCTTGGATCACCGCAAGACAGATAGAAGCAGGACGAAGAGCAATGACACGATATGCACGTCGTGGTGGAAAAATATGGGTGCGTATATTTCCCGACAAACCAGTTACAATAAGACCCACAGAAACACGTATGGGCTCGGGAAAGGGATCCCCCGAATATTGGGTAGCCGTTGTTAAACCAGGTAGAATACTTTATGAAATGAGCGGAGTATCCGAAACTGTAGCTAGAGCAGCTATCTCTATAGCTGCCAGTAAAATGCCCATACGAAGTCAATTTCTTCGATTAGAGATATAGAACCCCAAAAAGGAGTATTTAAGATAAAAAACCCAGGTTTTTCTTTCTGGAAAGACAATATTTCTTTCATCCTTTTGCATTGAAATAACAAATTGAAATCAAAATAATATGATTCAACCTCAGACCCTTTTAAATGTAGCAGATAACAGTGGAGCTAGAAAATTGATGTGTATTCGAGTCATAGGAGCCGCTGGTAATCAGCGATATGCTCGTATTGGTGATGTTATTGTTGCTGTAATCAAAGACGCAGTGCCCCAAATGCCTCTAGAAAGATCAGAAGTAATTCGAGCTGTAATTGTACGTACATGTAAAGAATTCAAATGCGAAGATGGTATAATAATACGCTATGATGACAATGCAGCAGTTATCATTGATCAAAAAGGAAATCCAAAAGGAACTCGAGTTTTTGGCGCGATTGCCGAAGAATTGAGAGAATTGAATTTTACTAAAATAGTTTCATTAGCTCCTGAAGTATTATAAACACTAGTAGACGAGATATAGATCAAAGAAAAAAAATAAGTAGATTGTGTCTCACGTATATGCTTTAAAATCTAAAATGAAAAGAAAAAGGAAAACATGTTGATTATAGAAAAATTAGGAGGAACCTAGAATTAGAGTCTTATGGGCAAGGACACTATTGCTGATTTACTAACCTCTATAAGAAACGCAGACATGAATAAAAAAGGAACTGTTCGAGTAGTATCCACAAATATTACCGAAAACATTGTTAAAATACTTCTACGAGAGGGTTTTATTGAAAGTGTTCGGAAACATCAGGAAAGTACCAGATATTTCTTGGTTTCAACTTTGCGACATCAAAAGAAAAAAACTAGAAAGGGAATATATAGAACTAGAACCTCTTTAAAGCGTATCAGCCGACCTGGCTTACGAATTTATGTCAACTATCAAGGAATTCCTAAGGTTTTGGGCGGAATGGGAATTGCTATTCTTTCTACCTCTCGAGGTATAATGACAGATCGAGAAGCTCGACTAAACAGAATTGGGGGAGAAGTCTTATGTTATATATGGTAATGGCCCCACCTATAGTACCCGAATTCTATCTTGAACTTCCTATTTTGAAAATAAAAATGGAAAAATAGGAGAAAAAAAAATATGACAGAAAAAAAAAAACCGAGAGAAGCAAAAGTCACTTTCGAGGGTTTAGTTACGGAAGCCCTACCCAACGGAATGTTCCGCGTTCGCCTAGAGAATGACACCATCATCCTGGGCTATATTTCAGGAAAGATCCGGTCTAGCTCTATACGAATACTGATGGGGGATAGGGTCAAAATTGAAGTAAGTCGTTATGATTCCAGCAAGGGGCGTATAATTTATAGACTTCCCCATAAGGATTCGAAGCGTACCGAAGACTCGAAGGATACTGAAGATTTGAAGGATACCAAAGATCCAAAGGATTAGGTTTTTCTAGGGTAATAACTTCCAAGTTTCAAAATTTAAGTGAAGAGACTCATTTTTTCCAAAAAAATAGATTCATAGTTTAAGAAAGGAATACCTATATATGAAAATAAGAGCTTCCGTTCGTAAAATTTGTACAAAATGTCGACTGATTCGGAGGCGTGGACGAATTAGAGTCATTTGTTCCAATCCGAAGCATAAACAAAGACAGGGGTAATCTTTCGAAAAAGGAGCTTTTCCTTCTAAAAAGTAAAAAAAGTACCTACGGAAATGTCCAAATTCCAAATAAAAAAATGAAAGTAAAGGATATATTTTACCCTGAAACGGATATCTATATTTTACCCTGAAACGGATATCTTTGTATCTTTTTTTCTTTTTGTTATTTCTAACTCATATTTATGAGATAATAAAATATGACAAAAGCTATACCAAAAATAGGTTCACGTAAGAAAGTGCGTATTGGTTTGCGTAGGAATGCCCGTTTTAGTTTACGGAAGAGTGCACGTAGAATAACAAAAGGGGTTATTCATGTTCAAGCCAGTTTCAACAATACCATTATAACCGTTACAGACCCACAAGGTCGGGTGGTTTTCTGGTCCTCCGCAGGTACTTGTGGATTCAAAAGCTCACGAAAAGCATCACCCTATGCTGGTCAAAGAACAGCAGTAGATGCTATTCGTACAGTGGGTTTGCAACGAGCAGAAGTTATGGTAAAAGGTGCTGGTAGCGGAAGAGACGCCGCATTACGAGCCATTGCTAAAAGTGGTGTACGGTTAAGTTGTATACGCGATGTAACACCTATGCCGCATAATGGATGTCGACCTCCTAAAAAAAGACGTCTGTAAAAGAATTAACCCGCTTTCAAGAGAAATAAACGATTCAATGATCAAATAATAATACTAGTCCGTTATGGTTCGAGAGGAGGTAACAGGATCCACCCAAACACTAGAGTGGAAGTGTGTTGAATCAAGAGTAGATAGTAAGCGTCTTTATTATGGTCGTTTCATTCTGTCCCCGCTTAGAAAAGGTCAAGCGGATACTGTCGGTATTGCCTTGCGAAGAGCTTTACTTGGAGAAATAGAAGGAACGTGTATCACACGCGCCAAATTTGGGAACGTAGCACACGAATATTCTACAATAGTAGGTATTGAAGAATCCATACAAGAAATTTTACTAAATTTGAAAGAAATTGTATTGAGAAGTAATCTCTATGGAGTTAGAGACGCATCAATTTGCGTCAAAGGTCCTAGATACATAACCGCTCAAGATATAATCTTACCGCCTTCCGTAGAAATCGTTGATACGACACAACCTATAGCTAACTTAAGAGAGCCGATTGATTTATATATTGAGTTACAGATCAAGAGAGATCGCGGATATCATACGGAACTCAGAAAGAACTCTCAAGATGGAAGTTATCCTATAGATGCTGTATCCATGCCTGTTCGAAATGTGAATTATAGTATTTTTTCTTGTGGGAATGGAAATGAAAAACACGAGATACTTTTTCTAGAAATATGGACGAATGGAAGTTTAACTCCTAAAGAAGCGCTTTATGAAGCTTCTCGTAATTTGATTGATTTATTTCTTCCTTTTCTACACGCCGAGGAAGAGGGCACTAGTTTCGAAGAAAATAAAAACAGATTTACTCCACCCCTTTTAACCTTTCAAAAAAGATTCACTACTCTAAAGAAAAACAAAAAAGGAATTCCATTGAATTGTATTTTTATTGATCAATTAGAATTGCCTTCTAGAACGTATAATTGTCTCAAAAGGGCCAATATACATACACTATTGGACCTTTTGAGTAAGACTGAAGAGGATCTTATGCGAATTGACAGTTTTTGTATGGAAGATGGAAAACTTATATGGGACACTCTCGAGAAGCATCTCCCAATTGATTTACCTAAGAACAAGTTCTCGCTTTAAATCCATTGCAATTTTTTACTCTTTTTTTTTGAATTAGAATAAAAAGAAAAAAAAGCAATTTTGCATCTTTGGCACAATCTATATTTTTGCGAAATGGATCATAATAAAATAGATTTTAGGTATCTAGGGAAGATTCACTTGGAAGTAACTATTTCCTAGATACCCATGCGGGGGGCTTCGCGGTTGAATGAATCAACTCGAAAAATCCCTAAAAAAGACCTAAAGTTAAGGATTTATCAATGGGTAATGTTGCTCCAATACCTAACCAAAGAGCTACTGCAGTACCGAGTAAAAAAACGGTCGTAGCTACTGGGCGACGAAATGGATTTTGGAATTTATTGACATTCTCTAGAAAGGGTACTGTCAATAAGCCCGTTGGCACAGAAACCATTAAGAGAACGCCCAATAACTTATTGGGTACTGTACGGAGTATTTGAAATACGGGAAAGAAGTACCACTCGGGTAATATTTCCAGAGGAGTTGCAAACGGATCCGCCGGTTCACCAATCATTGACGGCTCGAGAACCGCTAAACCTACATTACACGCAATAGTACCTAGAATTACTACTGGAAAAATGTATAAAAGATCGTTGGGCCATGCGGGTTCCCCGTAATAATTATGTCCCATCCCTTTAGCTAATTTTGCTCTTAATACAGGATCATTTAAGTCAGGTTTCTTTGTTATTGGGATAGGTGAATTCTTTAGGATCCATCCCCCAGAGGAACCGGACATGAGAATTTTTCATCATCCGGCTCGAGCAAGAATGAAAGAAATAAGACCGTGGAGAATCCACAATAGAATAGGGTATATAATGACTCAATGACTCAAGGCAAGAAAAGCTTTATCAGATTATCTTTTCCGAAGTTGCGCCTATAACTACTCAATCCTATTCTTATGCGTAAATGCTCAATATCCAAGTGGGCTTACAAATTTGATCATGATCAATTGCTTTGTGGATTGTCTCTTGATTAGTTGGTGTTTATCCCCTCAATATCGCAAGTTTCTTACATCTAAACAAAGTATTTACTTGTTACTAATAAAAAAAAGTTTAGCCTACGTTCTTCCTTAGATCCCTTCTTTTACTCCGATAGTATTGCGGATCGAAATCGATGCAAAGAAAATGAATGCATTTCCATACTATAATAAAAAGTATGTGTAATAAATATAGAATTGGGTCATATCACATGACTTATTCCATTTATACTCTATGGGATCTTACGGAGCCTGCTCATGAATGACATGGTTGGGGTATGATCATAGAAAATATTCTCCTCGAGTGAACCAGCCTATCCTTCCTAAATGGGGGACTTACGTGTTGATTGGATGCGGAGACACCTTTGGTCGTGAATTCTAATGTGGCAGATCCAATTCTCTATCTGCATGGCCAAATTAATAATTCAAGTCACACACTCCCATAATCCGCCTTATTTTCTTTCGTAAAATTAACTTCAACTATAACTATTTGTATCAAAATACTTCGAAGTTGAAGAGAAGTGTCCAAATGACATGTCTTATTGTAAAATAAGATATGTTTGTAGCAATGAAATACCACAACCTACCCTAGATGATATATGAGAATTAGAATTCTCTATGATATGCTTTCCCTATAAAGGACCCGAAATACCTTGCTTACGTATCATTGGAAAGTGCATTAACATAAATACGGCAGTAAGCAGCGGTAGTACAAAGGTATGTAAACTATAAAAACGAGTCAAAGTGGATTGGCCCACACTAGCACTTCCACGTAATAATTCCACTAAAGGGGATCCTATTACTGGAATCGCTTCAGGTACACCTGTCACAATTTTGACTGCCCAATAACCAATTTGATCCCAAGGCAAAGAATAACCAGTTACACCAAATGATGCAGTCAATACAGCCAAAACCACACCTGTGACCCAAGTTAATTCACGGGGTTTTTTAAATCCACCTGTGAGATACACACGAAATACGTGCAGGATCATCATTAGAACCATCATACTTGCTGACCATCGATGAACTGATCGGATTAACCAACCAAAGTTGGCCTCCGTCATTATATATTGAACGGAGGAAAAAGCCTCTGTAACGGTTGGTCGATAGTAAAAAGTCATAGCAAAACCGGTAGCGACTTGTACTAGAAAACAAGTAAGTGTAATTCCCCCTAAACAATAAAATATGTTTACATGAGGAGGAACATATTTACTAGTTATATCATCTGCAATTGCCTGAATCTCAAGACGTTCCTCAAACCAATCATATACTTTATTGAGATAGGTAACTAGCCCGACTCCCCCTCCGAGAACCGTATATGAAAATTTCATCTCGTACGGCTCAAGCAGAAACACACAAATTTTCAACGGATATTAGAAAAAAAAGTTCAAAACTTCACCAGCCACGATATTCGATCGATTTGCCTTGAAGATATGAAATAAGAAAAATCCGGAATTTCTTCTTTGTGATGATAATGCCAAAAAATCTCAAGTTGGCTCATCTGTCTTTCGTATGTTGATCATTAGAGGCCTCTTGACTTTTCTCTTCCCTATTTTTTTTTATTTGATTTTTTCACAAGTAAAAAAATCAAATAAAAATTTATAGTGGTTTTCTTATAGAAATTTTCTTGTTGTGATCCTATGAATCAGTTCAATTAAAACCTTAGATTCATACTAGAGCCACGATGATTGAGTCTCAAGCTAAACAAAAGGCAAGGGTTCTTCGAATAAGAACCGCTTGATCATCATTTATTGAAAGAGAAAAAAATTGTGTTTTGGGCAAACAAAATTGGAAGGAAGAAAATTTCTTTTTTATTTTTTATTAAGAACTACTTGAATTTTTTTTTTTTCAGTCTGGTTGCGAGGTCTAAATAGTGAGTATGAATCATAGTTCCATTTTTTTTTTCTTGATCCACTCTATGTATTTCGTGTTCCAGATACTAGAATAAATAATATCCGACGAATTAGAATCATCTTGATAGAGATAACAGGCCCTTTCTATGTATTATCAATAGGATCAATTCTAACAAGTCACACACTCATATTCCAGAGATACCGAAACAAAAAAATCCACGGTCGAACTACCAGAATGTCTAGAAATGTGAAGCTTAAAGTAGAAAGGCTTTTTTTGGATGGAAAAACTATGACTTCATAGTTTTTGTTAGTAGAAACCTAATTCGTTAAAATTCCGTCTAGTAAAACAGAAGAATTATAAATTTCTAAAATGATAGATAGGAATATCGCGAATAAAGCCATTGCGACCCCCATCAAAGGAGTAGTCCCCCAACCCGGAGCTACTTTCCCATATTCCGAATTCAAGGGTTTCAATAAACTACCTGCGCCAGTCCGTTTTGGCTTAGGTTTAGAACTATCTTCAACGGTTTGTGTAGCCATAAATTCTATTTAATCATTGGTGTTGACTTTGTATACTATTCCGTTGTAGTTGTAAATACACGATCTTTTCATAGATCCATTGTAATCTTGAAATTCTATAAAAATGGAAACAGCAACTTTAGTCGCCATCTCCATATCTGGTTTACTTGTAAGCTTTACTGGGTATGCCTTATATACCGCGTTTGGGCAACCCTCTCAACAATTAAGAGATCCATTCGAAGAACATGGGGACTAATTGAAGTAAGAAGTCTCCCCTCTGGGGGACTTCTTACTTCAATGAAATTTTTTATTTCCTTCAATTAAATTATTTCATTTTTTAGTCGGAACCTTAGGTGGTTCTCGGAAGAAGATAGCGAAAAAAATTATCCCTAAAGTCGAAACTAAAAGGAACGTATAAACCAATGCTTCCATAGATTCGATCCTGGTTTATTTACAATTATAACTTCCACACCTATTCACTTATCATTTGGGAGCATTTCCCATATAAAAAAAGAAAAAGAGTCAAAGAAAGGACAGGAGATGTTTCTCATGTCAAATCAAAAAAGAGAGGTGAAAGATACCATAGCAATGTGGTATCAGGCTGCCTGTCTCCTTGTAGTTGGATCTCCAACTTTTTGGAATGTTCCAAATTCAACTTGAGCATCCAAGTCTGGATCAATACCAGCAAAAACATCTCGGAACAAGGTTCGAGCCCCATGCCAAATGTGTCCGAAAAAGAAGAGCAAAGCAAAGGTAGCATGACCAAAAGTGAACCAACCCCTTGGACTGCTGCGAAAAACACCATCTGATTTCAAAGTAGCTCGATCTAATTCAAAAATTTCCCCTAATTGAGCACGTCGCGCATATTTTTTTACAGTAGCAGGATCAGAATAACTTACTCCATTAAGTTCGCCACCATAGAACTCCACCGTTACCCCTACTTGTTCAACACTATATTTGGATTCTGCTCTTCTAAAAGGAACGTCCGCTCTCACAATTCCCTCTTCATCTACCAAAACTACCGGAAATGTTTCAAAAAAAGTAGGCATACGACGTACAAAAAGCTCGCGTCCTTCTTTATCTCTAAAGACGGGATGTCCTAACCATCCAACAGCTATTCCATCCCCATTGTCCATTGAGCCTGCTCTGAATAATCCCCCCTTTGCCGGATTATTACCAATATAATCATAAAAGGCTAATTTTTCGGGAATTTTAGACCAAGCTTCTGACAAACTAAGATTTTCGGCTAACCCATCGCTAACTCTTCGATATATTTCTTGCTGAAAGTATCCCTGATCCCACTGATAACGAGTAGGCCCAAATAATTCGATTGGGGTAGTTGCCGATCCATACCACATAGTTCCAGCAACTACGAAAGCAGCAAAAAAAACAGCAGCGATACTACTGGAAAGTACAGTTTCAATATTGCCCATACGTAATCCTTTGTATAGACGTTGCGGCGGACGAACACTAAGATGGAATAGGCCCGCTAATATGCCCAATGTACCCGCAGCAATATGATGCGAAGCTATTCCTCCCGGAACGAAAGGGTCAAAACCTTCTGCACCCCACGCAGGATTTACAGCTTGTACTTTTCCAGTTAGTCCGTAAGGATCGGACACCCATATCCCAGGGCCATATAAACCCGTTACATGAAATGCACCAAAGCCAAAACAAGCCACCCCTGCAAGAAATAAATGAATTCCAAAGATCTTGGGCAAATCCAAAGAAGGTTTTCCCGTCCGCTCATCACAGAATATTTCTAGGTCCCAATATACCCAATGCCAGATAGCTGCCAAGAAACACAAGCCAGAAAACACAATATGCGCACCTGCCACACCTTCATAACTCCAAATACCCGGATTCGTTACAGTTCCTCCTGAAATACTCCAACCACCCCAGGAATTGGTTATTCCTAAACGAGTCATGAAGGGGATGACGAACATACCTTGTCTCCACATTGGATCCAGAACAGGATCAGAGGGATCAAAAACCGCTAATTCATATAAAGCCATCGAGCCAGCCCAACCAGAAACTAGAGCTGTGTGCATTATATGCACCGAAAGCAATCGACCCGGATCATTCAATACGACAGTATGAACACGATACCAAGGCAAACCCATGGAAATACCCCTTTAGCAAAGAAAAATAGACACGATGTCGCTTTATTTTATCGCATTGGAAAAAACTATCCATACATATCCTATGTACCTAACCCTTCGAGGGGATTCTATGTCAGAAAGCGTAAATATTTATTTCATTCCATTAAAAATAACAAGCCAATTCTGTTTGTAAGAAGAAAGAGAAGCAGATCTATTCTATACTCGATAAGTGCCAATATGCAATGGGTAGCTTGGGCTATTTGGGAAAAGTAAGAATAGATCCTTAATCCCTCTTTGTTTATCATTCGAATCACGGATTCCTTTTTCTTTATTCAATCTGTCTTACTTTCCTTATATGTATAATCTTTCAATCTATGTATTAATAGAATCTATAGTATTCTTATAGAATAAGAAAAAAATGAAGATAATAAACTCTGGATTCTTTCTTTCTCTTCCATTCTTACGTTTCCGTATTAAAGTGTAGTTTTCTTACTTAAATTTAATAATATTAATCTAATATGCCCATTGGTGTTCCAAAAGTACCTTACCGGATTCCCGGAGATGAAGAAGCGACTTGGGTTGACTTATACAATGTTATGTATCGAGAAAGGACACTTTTTTTAGGTCAAGAGATTCGTTGCGAGATCACGAATCATATTACAGGTTTGATGGTATATCTCAGTATAGAAGATGGAATTAGCGATATTTTTTTGTTTATAAACTCCCCTGGCGGGTGGCTAATCTCAGGAATGGCGATTTTTGATACGATGCAAACGGTGACACCTGATATATATACAATATGCCTCGGAATAGCCGCGTCCATGGCCTCCTTCATTCTGCTTGGAGGAGAACCCACCAAGCGTATAGCATTCCCTCACGCTAGGATTATGCTTCACCAACCCGCTAGTGCTTATTATCGGGCAAGGACACCAGAATTTTTACTAGAAGTGGAAGAGTTACACAAAGTTCGCGAAATGATCACAAGGGTTTATGCACTAAGAACAGGCAAGCCTTTTTGGGTTGTATCCGAAGACATGGAAAGGGATGTTTTTATGTCAGCAGACGAAGCCAAAGCTTATGGACTTGTCGATATTGTAGGGGATGAAATGATTGACGAGCACTGCGATACTGATCCAGTGTGGTTTCCAGAAATGTTTAAGGATTGGTAGTGGCTGGATTTCTTGTAAATTTATTTCAAACCGAAATTCGGATTTTATGCTATTTTATAGAAAATAGAAATACTTCATGATGATGAATCATCAGGTTAAGATCGATCTAAACCAATCCGTTTTTTCTATATACATACGACATGCCAACGGTTAAACAACTTATTAGAAATGCAAGACAGCCAATACGAAATGTTAGAAAATCGGCCGCGCTTAAGGGATGTCCTCAGCGTCGAGGAACATGTGCTAGGGTGTATGTGCGACTCGTTCAGATCATGAGTTCAAACAAATAAGAAAATTTTGGAAGTATCCATGATCGGTACCAATGAATAGGATAGAGCTTCTCTATCCTAGATTTCTATGGTATATGGAATTTATGGTTTCCTTTGGTGCAAATCCAATCATCTAGATTGGAATTGCAAGAAGCAATTCCTCCATTGGTAGCAAATGGTTATCCATTAAGCGGAGGAAATAGTAATAAAAAGAAAAAGGTTTCTACTCCTTTATCTTAAAAGAACGGACTAAAGGGCCAGCTACTTAGTCAACTTTCATAATTAAATACCGTCACTGTATGAATAACTCTTATTGTGAAAAGAGCTATTTACTCTATAATGGATAGGTAGAGCCAAAGAATGTGAACTATACAAGTTCACAATACCTTTTGATGAAATGAAAGAAAGGCTCCGGTGTATAGAGAGGGCCTCGCCGTTTAAAAGGGAACCATAGAAACGATGGAACCCACTGTTTTTTTTAATATCGTTAGAATTTGTTATTTCTATGCAAAATAAGTGAAGAGAATAGACTAAAAAATCGTGGTTGGGAAGGTTATAGTAGCAAAAGCCATTGGAATTAATATTTTATATATCGGAATAATTCGTTTTGTTATTAATGGGAAAAAAGAGGGTTAAAAAGAAGAGAAATCATTAGTTATTCATTAAGGTTAATTTGATTCAATGACCAGAGTTCCGCGAGGATATATAGCTCGAAGACGACGAACAAAAATGCGTTCATTTGCCTCAAACTTTAGAGGGGCTCATTTAAGACTTAATCGAATGATTACTCAACAAGTAAGAAGAGCTTTTGTTTCTTCTCATCGAGATAGGGGTAGGCAAAAGAGGGATTTTCGTCGTTTGTGGATCACTCGGATAAACGCAGCAACACGGGTATATAACGTATTCGATAGTTATAGTAAATTAATACACAATCTGTACAAGAAGGAATTGATTCTTAATCGTAAAATGCTTGCACAAGTAGCTGTATCAAATCCAAATAATCTTTACACGATTTCCAATAAAATAAAGACCATCAATTAAAGGGATAAAAAAGTAATATACAGGAATAATTAAAAATAATATACAGGAATAATTAAAAATGAATTCCCGGAGAGGGAACTCCGGGAAGATACAATAAATTAAGATTAAGTGGTAGGAATCAACGAGCGTGTTGCAATAAATAAAAAAACTATTTCTTTTTTCCCATTTCTCTTTCTTATAACAAACACAAGAATCAAAACTGGATTACTTTCTTTATATATGAGTCTGACCCTTTCGAATAAAACATCAACAATCGGAACTTAAGTTTCGATTGTTGTTTCTTAAATTCTGGTTGTAGTTTCTTAAGTTTCGATTGGAGTTGAACTTTTGTGTTAATTGAGGAATATGTCTATTTTTTCTGTGTCTAGGACCAGTAATTATTGAAATTGACTGGGCTTGAAATTGCTTCTCATTCTCATAGTTACGAAATGGTAAGAAAGATAAAATACGAGCCTGTTTTATAGCAAGAGTAATTAATCGTTGTTGTTTCAAGGTTAATCTATTTATTCGTCTGGATAATATTTTTCCTTGTTCACTAATAAATCGATTAATTAAACTCATGTTTCTATAATCAATTCGATCCCCCGGGCCTATTCGAGAACGCCTACGAAAAGGTTGTTTGGATTTACGAAAAGGTTGTTTGAATTTACGAAAAGTTTGCTTTGATTTATGAAAAGTTTGTTTGGATTTACGAAAGGGTTGCTTAAATTTATGAAAAGGTTGTTTAGATATATACATGATTTATTCCTTATTTTAAAATTTGAAAAAAAAAAATGGATTTCTTTATTTTATTAATTTTGGATCCAGAAGAAGTAGTCTTTCTTTGGTCCATATATTATTTCATTCATATACTATGATATAAAAATATCAAATATAAAAATATAAACCCTCTATACAATACATATAAAATAATATCTAACTAAAATCAGATGAGTTGATTTGTATTTTGTGTTCCATCTATGTTCTATATATTTAATAAGATAATAAGAAGTTCTTACTCTTTCTGTTCTTTGAAAAAATTGAACACACGGTGCTCCTATTTCTTTATTTCATTATGAGTCGTATGCTTGCGACAATAACGACAAAATTTTCTTAAGACTAATTGTCCGGGTGTATTGTGGCGATTCTTTTGAGTACTATATCTGGAAATCCCCGTCGATTCCTTATTGGTACCCTTTCGAACACAATTAATACATTCCAAAATAACTCGGATTCTAACATCTTTGCCCTTGGCCATGAACCTCCTTTCCTTTTTGGATCGACTTAACTTAATTCTTATACCTATTCTTTTATTCTTCTATTTTGGATCCAAAGAAGAAGAATAAAATCCATAGAAGCTCCTAACTAAAAATGTGATTTCTAAAGATTTTGTTGTAATTCTTCGAATTCTCTAACGAATCCAATAGAATAAAAAATTTTTGAAATTCGTAAATTAAGTAATAAAAAATAGAGAAATAATTAAAGAATACAATCCTTATCCATCTTTTCTTTCTTTTTGCTTCATATACTAAAAAAGAATTCAAAAAGGGAAAATTTTTGTCATGTCACGAAGAATTCTATCTTTCGCATAGGAATAACTAGAATTAAAAAAAAGGGAATGACAAAGCATCTGGGAATAAACGATTGATTTCTATCAATAAACCTGCTAAAGCCCCAAACCATAGAGTACTTAGCACGGGTGCTACAGAGAGATATGTTTTTATATCCTGCATTGAAAATCCTCCTTCCGTATTGGAATACATATATGATCAGATACTCTTGCCCAAGATCCTTTGTATTTCTTTTGTTTAGGCGAAATTCCTAACTAAAAAAACAAAATCAATATTCTATATATATAGAATGAATCATAATAGACGAGATTTTCCTATCCCTAAAAAAGATGACCCCTTCTTCCTATACATTACTAAGGAATAGGAATCGTTCTTTTCTAGGTGAAATTCGACTGGATTTTAGATGTATACCCTTCCTTGATTATATGAGACCAAAAACAAGAAATGACAAGAAAGTTCTATATAGGTAGAGAAATAGAAGAAAATTACGATGTGGAAAACAAGAAAGGAATTATGTACAATCCCCTTGTAGAACAATTTGGAAAAGGGATGTAGCGCAGCTTGGTAGCGCGTTTGTTTTGGGTACAAAA